CATAATATAACCCAATTGAGACATTGTAGAGTAGGCTAAACTTCTCTTAATATCTCTTTGAGCAAGAGCTAAAGTAGCTCCTAATAGTACCGTTATTACACCTATCAAAGAAATGAGATTCATTATGTAAGGTATGACTGTGAAAAGCGGAAGAAATCGAGCGACAAGAAAAATGCCTGCTGCTACCATGGTAGCAGCATGGATAAGAGCCGAAATAGGAGTAGGCCCCTCCATGGCATCAGGTAACCATACATGAAGGGGAAATTGTGCGGATTTAGCAACTGCACCGACGAATAATAGGGAGGCACACAGAGTAGCAAATAAAGAGTTGACCCCATTATTACGGATCAGGTTATTGAAGATTTCGAACAAATCTCGAAATTCGAAACTCCCTGTTATCCAATAAAAACCTAAGATTCCTAATAATAACCCAAAATCCCCTACACGATTAGTTACAAACGCTTTTTGACAAGCATTTGCGGCAGCCGGTCGTGTGAACCAAAAACCTATTAATAAATACGAACACATTCCCACTAGTTCCCAAAAAATATGAATTTGTATCAAATTGGAACTAGTAACTAATCCCAACATGGAAGTATTGGAAAAACTCATATAAGCAAAAAATCTCAAATATCCTTGATCATGAGACATATAATTGTCACTATAAATAAGAACCATGATTCCAACCGTAGTGATTAGTATTGACATAATAGAAGTAAGTGGATCGATCAAGTAGCCGAACTCTAAGGAAAAATCAGTATTGATGGTCCAAGACCATAGATGTTGATAGATAGAACTGCCATTTATCTGTTGAATAGACAGATCGGACGAAAAAGCCATAACTATACTTAGCAATGAAACACTAGGAAAAGTCCACATACGACGCAAATTTTTTGTTGCGGTCGGAACAAGCAGAAGTCCCAACCCTATTGACATAGTAACTGGAAGTAGAGCGAAAGGTATGATCCATGCATATTGATATGTATGTTCCATAAGAAAATCAAACTTTATTTTTTTATTCTTATTAATTGTTTCCCATTCACCAGCCCTTATTTCTTCCGGAAGGAGCAATAATCAAATAAATAAAAAAAAAATCAAGATATACAAGATATAAAAGAACTCAAATATGATTTTTCATTCTTAATTATTCTGATTCTTTCCAAACTATTGAAAAAAAAAAAAACAAAAAATTCAAATGAAGAAGTTACAATTCTTCAAATAACCAAGTTACTAGTTAAAAGCTACTACCTAGTTATTAACGAAGATATTTATTAAGATAAAAAATATGAAATTTTCAATTATTCTACTATATACATACGATACGGTGATTTCTATCCATATTTATATCAATTATAGTAAGGAAAAAGAATGATACCAAAAATTCAAGTACTTTATTCTGATATGCATCGTAGGATCTGCCAATAACTCGATCCAATAAACCTAGTTTTTATTTAGTTTCTTCGGAGTCATTAACTAATTCTGGAATTGATTGGCTTCTAGTCCAATAAAACAAACTTATGTTTATGTGTTTATGAAAAATCCTAGAATACTTGTCACTTCGCATAGAACTAAAATGAGAAATTACTCAAATTCCCTTTATTTTATCAAGTAATGTATTGTTTAAGGGATTAACTACTTTGATTTAATTTCAATTTTAATTATGTGGACTCTATCTCCGAGCTTGATCAATTAATAGAAAAAGGTTACATTCATTATTGGTTTCCTAAATTAGGAAAGGGTTCTTAAGCTTTTCGATTTATTAAATATAACATTTATAATATATATATTATCTAAATAGACTGAGATATGAATTGGAACCTTTTTAATTCTTATCAATGGCATCCGATTCAACGGTAGTAGATCCCACCCGTAGACATAGATTGAATAAAGATATGAAGCCCCCAATCAGTACAAATTATTTTTTCTTCGAACATTGGATGTAATGGAAATGTGAAAAAAAAAATTCCCTTGAAAATCATATCGTTTTTTCTTTTTTCTTCTATTTCATTTCTTTTTTTATCCTTAATGATACCATATGCGATGCTCATCTATCTGTATCCATACTTTTCTATGTTATGAAGTAAGCATAAGTACCGGCTATGGAATAAAGATAGATAATGAATAGTTAATGGAAAGAACAATCTATTTTGAATTGAACAATAAATGTCTTTCACGTCCAACTATAAAAATGAGTGACCCTTTTATTTTGAAATGGCGGTTCCAAAGAAACGTACTTCTCTGTCAAAAAAGCATATTCGTAGAAATATTTGGAAAGGAAGGGGATATCAGGCCGCGGCAAAAGCTTTATCTTTAGCTAAATCTATTTCTACCGGGCATTCAAAAAGTTTTTTTGTGCGACAAACAAGTAATAAAGCCTTGGAATGATCTGAATCTGAATCAGCATGACTCGATGAATTGAATGATTAAATTTATAAGATGAAGAATTCACATTAACTAATGTTTTGAACTCATCAATATGAGATAGAACTGGCTGTTGTGGTATGTAGAATACAAATTATTCTGTATACTAGGTTCTAAAAATGATTTCTTTTTTTGTTTGAAAAAAAAAAAGAAAGAAGTAGTTAGACACAAAATACAAGGTTTCACCTTTCATTGATTGGTTTTTATAATTCGCGAGATGGGGATTGTAACTTTCCCCATCGATTCATTTTTCACAATAACAAAACTCTTACTTTTTTCTTAGGAAGGGATTGGCTTATTGGATTATGTATCTCCAATAGTTATACATCATTAAGATTTTTGGAAAATCTGAAACAAGTATGAACGAGGTTAGAGCCCCCTTTTTGTTCCAAAGTAAGGCGGGGATAAGATTCATAGTCAAAGTCAATGGATTATTGAAACTAATTGATTAAAATATACATTTTAAAACTTTGATTTGTAGCTCTCTGAATCACTACATATCTACAAGGACTCCCTCTTATTTCGAACAGAAAAAAAAAAAAAAAAATAATAAAACTGCCAGGATCCCATTTAGATCGATATTTATGTACTAAAGAATGAGTCAATCTTACGTAATCCAACCCCACCCAATGGATCCTATCCCATGTTTGAGCTGGAGGATCGATCAATCGATATATCTAGATCTAATATCTAAATTATTTTATCTATTAATATTAGATTTCAAATCTATATATAAAGAGATCTTATCAGTTTAATTTTCATTTTCTAAGTTTTCTAAGTTAAAGTACATAAAGTACATACAGTAGAATTCCAATAAAGATTGAAACCCTTTTGTTATACGATATGCCCGGTCCAATACCTAATGGGTTTGGTAAATCCTCACACAAATTATGTTATGTATACAATGAAGATCCCAATCATTAATACATCTTTGATACCAAACTATCAAAATTTTTATAGAAATCCTTTGGATGTAGTGATGAAGTTGTGATATATAAAAAATATTGTTTTATTTTGTTCATTGAAAAATGAATCTTTTTCGTTTCGGATCTATCAAATCAGATAAATGAGAAATGAGAAATGAATCGTCAAAAAAGGAGAAAAAAAAAATTATTAGTTCTATACCCGGACTCAGGGCATAATCGTCTAGTTCCAACTATTCCAGAAGAACTTATAATACGGAAAAGCCCGCTGTTTAAAATGACCTCCTGCCACGATACTAAGGATTATTGAGCGTTTAAATATTTATTTGAACGGGTCTTTATTCATCGATTCTAACATTTCCTAAAATAGATTGCATTAAATCCCTCAATCTCGACGATTGAACATCATATGGACTATGATTATTTCGATGAAGCCGCCATGGTGAAATTGGTAGACACGCTGCTCTTAGGAAGCAGTGCTAGAGCATCTCGGTTCGAGTCCGAGTGGCGGCATCCTCTAAAAAAGGCACAATAGATCCTATAATGAATTCAATTCCGGATTTCCATTCCGTAATTGGGGATACCCCCATAAAAAAAAAAAATTATGATATTTGCCACTTTAGAACATATATTAACTCACATCTCTTTTTCTATCATTTCAATTGTTATTACGATTCATTTGATGACCTTATTAGTCCATCAAACCGTAGTACTATTTGATTTGTCAGAAAAAGCCATGATGGCTACCTTTTTCTGTATAACAGGATTATTAGTTACTCGTTGGATTTATTCGAGACATTTGCCGTTAAGCGATTTATATGAATCTTTAATGTTTCTTTCGTGGAGTTTCTCCATTATTCATATGTTTCCTAAAAGACGGAACCAGAAAAGTTATTTAAGCGCAATAACCGCGCCAAGTGCTATTTTTACCCAAGGCTTTGCCACTTCGGGTCTTTCAACCGAAATGCATCAATCTGCAATATTAGTACCTGCTCTACAATCCCAGTGGTTAATGATGCACGTAAGTATGATGTTATTGAGTTATGCAGCTCTTTTATGTGGATCGTTATTATCCGTAGCTCTTTTAGTCATTACATTTCGAAAAAACCTAGATATTCCTCGCAAAAGCAATCATTTATTAATTGGGTCATTTTCCTTTGTGAATGAAAAAAGAAGTGTTTTACAAAACACTTCTTTTCTTTCATTTATAAATTATCACAGATATCAATTAACTCAACAATTAGATCAGTGTAGTTATCGTGTCATTAGTCTAGGGTTTACTTTTTTAACCATAGGTATTCTTTCGGGAGCAGTATGGGCTAATGAGGCATGGGGGTCTTATTGGAATTGGGACCCCAAGGAAACTTGGGCATTTATTACTTGGACCATATTCGCGATTTATTTACATAGTAGAACAAATCAGAGCTTTCAGGGTGTGGATTCGGCAATTGTGGCTTCTATAGGATTTCTTATAATTTGGATATGCTATTTTGGGGTCAATCTATTAGGAATAGGACTACATAGTTATGGTTCATTCACATTAACAACTAATTGAAGAAAGGGCCTGAAGAATACATAGGAACATCGTCCCGTATATTATATAAAGGAGGTTTGTGCAAGTTTTTTCGAACCATTTGAATCAAGTAGTGATTCAAATGGTTCGAAAAAGCTTTAGATGTATCTGATTATAATTCACTTCATTTTTTTTTTTCTTTCATTGCATTATACAGTGAACGCTTTTAAAAATCACACAGTTCTTTTACATTAATGTAATGTCTTATTGATGAAAACTATTTATGAAAATAAATAGATAGAATAGCTTCTATCCTGTCAATTGATAGCGAGAGAACAAAATCAGGATAAATACCAATACCTATTACAGGTAGAAGGATACAGACCGAAACAAATAGTTCTCGTGGTCCAGAATCGAAAAAATAAGAGTTTGGTAGCTTGTAGCCATAGAACATCCGACGTGACATAGATAATGAATAAATAGGAGTTAATATCATTCCAATTGCCATTACGAAAGTAATTAGTATTTTTGGCATTAAAAGATATTTCGGGCTAGTAATTATTCCAAAAAATACTACCGATTCCGCAACAAAACCACTCATTCCTGGCAATGCAAGAGAAGCCATCGAGAAGCTACTGAACATGGTAAATATTTTTGGCATTGGGATAGCTATTCCTCCCATTTCGTCGAGATAAACAAGACGTATTCTATCGTAGCTCGTTCCTGCCAAGAAAAAAAGTGCAGCACCAATAAATCCATGAGAGATTATTTGTAAAATGGCTCCATTGATTCCCGTATCGGTTATGGAACCAATTCCTATAAGTGTGAAACCCATATGAGATACGGAGGAATAGGCTATTCTCTTTTTTAAATTGCGTTGACCGAAAGAAGTTGAAGCTGCATAGATTATTTGAATCGCTCCTACTATCATCAACCAGGGAGAAAATATAGAATGAGCATGGGGTAATAATTCCATATTGATCCGAACCAATCCATACGCTCCCATTTTTAATAAGATTCCCGCTAGAAGCATACATGTACTGTAATGTGCTTCTCCATGGGTATCTGGTAACCATGTATGTAGGGGTATAATCGGCGATTTGACAGCATAAGCAATAAGGAAGCCAAAATAGAATATTATTTCCAATCCCAAAGGATATGATTGATTAGCTAATGTTTCAAAATTTAATGTTGGCTCATTGGAGCCATATAAACCCATACCCGGAACTCCCATTAAGAGAAAAATAGAACCCCCCGCTGTGTACAAAATAAACTTTGTAGCTGAGTACAGACGTTTCTTCCCTCCCCATATGGATACAAGTAGGTAAACAGGAATTAATTCTAATTCCCACATGAGGAAAAAAAGTAAAAGGTCTCGAGAGGAAAATGATCCTATTTGACCACTATACATTGCTAACATCAGGAAATGGAACAATCGCGAATCTCTAGTAACTGGCCGAGCCGCTAAAGTAGCTAAAGTAGTGATGAATCCCGTCAGTAAAATGGGTCCCACGGAAAGTCCATCGATTCCCGGTCTCCAGTGAAAATCAAAAGTATTTATCCATTTATAAGCCTCCTCTAATTGGATTAATGGATCGTCCAATTGGAAATGATAACAGAACGCATAGGTCGTTAGAAGGAGTTCTAATAAGCATATACAAATAGTATACCACCGAACCACCTTATTTTTATTCCCTCTACGAGGGAGAAAGAAAATTGACGAACCCGCGGATATCGGCAAAACAACAATTATTGTTAACCAAGGAAAATAACTCGTGGTAAAGACAAGATAGACTTTGACCAGAAAAACCCGCGCTCGGAATAATTTCTCGAGTACGGGTTTTTGTCGGTAAAGAGGAATCAAATGGATTCAAGTGGATTTTTCTAGAACGTATCAATAAGCTAGACCCATGCTGCGAGTTGTCTCATGCCATAAGTAAACCCGAACACTCAAGAAATCTGTTGGACAAGCGGATTCACATCTCTTACAACCTACACAGTCCTCTGTTCTTGGAGCAGAAGCAATTTGTTTAGCTTTACATCCGTCCCAAGGTATCATTTCCAATACATCTGTGGGGCAGGCTCGTACACATTGAGTACACCCTATACATGTATCATAAATCTTTACTGAATGCGACATTGGATCTATAAATTTTTTGAACTTTATGAATTTTCGATCTGGCTTCATTAGTAATTGAATTATATATATTATGTTGTAGACGCCAGACGAATCAGTGGTTTACCAGAATTTTTTTGATAATCAATCTATTTCTGGATCTGTTCATGAGCAAGGGCCAAGATACTTTGATTTCTTACGTTTCAACAAGCATGGTCATACGAATCATACATGCTAGTTCTAAATTAGTGAATATATTGTAGATATCTGTCTTTATTTATATCATTAATACTATTTATTCAACAAATTCGATTGATTGATACGAGTTGATTTTCTGTTACGGTGGATCGATGAAACAATAGCCGGCCCAATAGCTGCTTCAGCGGCTGCAATAGCTATAACAAAAATCGAGAAAATATCTCCTTTTAATTGACGACCATCAAACAAATCAGAAAATGTTACGAGATTTATATTAACCGCATTCAGTATAAGTTCAAGACACATAAGTGCTCTAACCATGTTTCGACTTGTGATCAATCCATAAATACCGATAGAAAATAAATAGGCACTCAAAATAAGTACATGTTCGGTCATCATTGACCAACCCCTCATCAATCTTGATTCATTTCAATATGAACAACAATTTCACCGATTTGATTAGAATATAAATTAAGTACGAAACAAAGTAAGGTATTAGTAATGGATCGAACTAAACCCCTTTCAATTTCATATATGAACAATAGAATATGAAAATGGAACTGAAGGAAAATGGATGTGATAACATAGAACAAAACAAGACTTTATTTATTTTATTTTGGATCTAAGTATTTATTACTTAATTACTTTACTGCCGGGCCATAGCAATTGCACCTATCAAAGCAACTAAAAGAATTATAGAAATGAGTTCAAATGGAAGGTAAAAATCTGTTGATAAATGAATCCCAATTTGTTGAACGTTATTTGTTAGGTCCTGCTCTATAATCTGATTTGATCTTGTAGTCCAAACAATCCCGTACCACGACGTATCCGAGATAGTAGTAATTAGTGAAAAAAGAATACTTGTACAAACCAGCGAAGTGACCCCATCCCCAACGGTCCAAAGATAGAAATCGTTGTAATATTCTGAACCATTCATGAACATCACAGCAAATAGGATTAAAACATTTACAGCTCCTACGTAAATAAGGAGCTGTGCAGCAGCTACAAAATAGGAGTTAGATGGAATATGGAATAAGGATATACAAACAAGAACCAGTCCCAATGAAAAAGCAGAATAAATTGGGTTGGTAAGTAAGACCACCCCCAGACCTCCTAATATAAGACCCGATCCCAGAAATACTAAAAGAATATCATGTATTGGTCCAGGTAAATCCATTATGTGTAAAAAAAGAGATAAATAAATCGAAATATTTCATAAACTTACTAACCGATCCAAGAAAAAAGAGGTTACCTTATTTTTTTTTCTTGTATATGATACGTTCCTAATTGAATCCTAAAGGGGTGTAGATTTATATAGATACAGTTATTGGATCAATCCCGCTACTGTATCTGAAAGAGTAGTTCGAAATTGTATATTTTGAAATCATCACAGATCTATGAATCCATTCTAAATCAAAATCAAGCCTTGATTCTCACCAATCAATAGTTATTTACTGACCTAGCAAAATGAAAGAAGCCTCACTCCTTTCTTTACTTTAGATCAAAACGGAATCTTAGTAATTGGTAATCGTTTTTGAATCAAGAGGTTTACCCCCGATTATTTTGATTGGAGTCGAATTCGTAATTGTTCGAATTGTGTAATCTCCAATTACTGACATTGGTAACCGGCCCAAAGCAATTTGATTATAATTCAATTCGTGACGATCATAAGTGGAAAGTTCATATTCTTCAGTCATTGATAAACAGTTTGTTGGACAATACTCGACACAATTACCACAAAATATACAGATTCCAAAATCAATACTATAATTAAGCAATCGTTTCTTTCTAATATCCGTTTCCAATCTCCAATGAACAACGGGTAGATCTATGGGGCATACCCGAACACATACTTCACAAGCAATGCATTTATCAAATTCAAAATGGATTCGACCACGAAAACGCTCCGATGTGATCGATTTTTCATAAGGATATTGAATAGTCACAGGTAAACGATTCACGTGAGATAAGGTAATCATGAAACTTTGACCAATATACCTTGCAGCTCGTATTGTCTGTTGACCATAATTCATGAACCCAGTCACCATAGGGAACATATCGTGGATATCCATGAATAGTTTGATGTTTCTTTCTCTTGCTCTAGATAGGTTATGAATCTAGAATATCATATTTTGTTATAGCGAAACAAGTTGGGAAGAAGTTGTTAATAATAGATTACCTAGAGAAATAGGTAAAAGAAATTTCCACCCAAGGTTTAATAGCTGGTCCATTCTCATCCTAGGTAAAGTCCATCTTGTTGTGATAGGAATGAACAGGAACAAATAAGCTTTAGCTAATGTAATAAGGATACCAACTGTCATTCCAAAGACTCCACCTGTTTTATTTATTTCAAAAGGTTCAGAAATGAATATGTACGGAATAGAGAAATTCCACCCGCCCAAGTAAAGAACTGTTACAAATAATGAAGAAACTAGTAGATTTAGGTAAGAAGCAACGTAAAATAAACCAGATTTAATACCTGAATATTCGGTTTGATAACCTGCTACTAATTCCTCCTCTGCTTCTGGTAAATCAAAAGGTAATCTTTCACATTCCGCTAGGGAAGAAATTAGAAAAACTATAAACCCTATAGGTTGACGCCACAGATTCCACCCCCAAAACCCATATTTTGACTGTGCCTCAACTATATCAACTGTACTTGAACTGTTAGATAATCATAGTCGATGATAACATCACTATTCCCATCGCTATTCCAGAACCGCACATGAGACCTCAGCTTCATACGGCTCCTCGATGGCCACAAATAAATCTAAGGACTGGTTCATTATTATCTCGGCATGTTTGTAGTGTAGATTAGAGTAACGATGTACCGAAGAGTCCCGAATTAGACCAATGGAATTCCGTCCGCCATAATAAAAAAAAGCGCTTCCGAATTGATCTCATCCTTTATTTTCTAATTAGACTTAGAATTCTTTTAGTTCAGTAATAACTTAATCCTTCAATAAAATGCTCGTTGTTTCAATAGATATTTCGACCCATACTTTTCGTACGAAAAATAATTAGACACTAATTCATGAGTTATAGTTGATAAATCATTATAAGAATTCTATCCGTATGAATATGGATAGGATTGAGGAAAGAAAGAATAAACAAAGATCTCTTATTATTCAGTTTTCCTATTGCATTCCATTTCTTTCGTTCCTGTTCTTCTTTCTCACTCAGAAGGGGGGTTTCTAAAAAAGAAAATCAAAGGATTACTTCGTTCTCGACAGTCATTTATTTAATCAGTGGATAGAAGCATACTCTGGATCGGAATCATGAGGAAGTACTGCTTGATCATTTCTACGAACTTAAAGCCCTCATTATGATTCCTTTTATGTTATGCAGAAATATCCCTTTGGATACCTTACATTATCTTCATCACTAATCCTTTGTGTACCTTCGTGTTCCTAACCGTCCACTCATTTTTGATTGATCCCCGATATGGTAATACATACAACATACAACAACATACAATACAATAGTAGAAACTCCATACAGTTGATCTTTTGCACCCGCTTCAAGTCATGATGACTAATCAACCAATCTTGGGGTAAACAGCTTCGACCGCTTATGTTTACTTCCACTTTACTCTCGTACATAGGGAATGAGAATCAATCTTCTTACTGCAAATTCATAAGCTGTTTTGTTTCACTCATATAACTATCTGGTTTAACTCATCGACCCGAATGATGAATAAAAAGAGAAAGGTATCTATTCAACACATCCAACCCCTTTCCTGGAAATAAAGGAAAGGGGTAAAGGTTCATGTTCCAACGAATCACACGTAGAGATATTGATAACACACACGGAGTTAATGGTATTTCATAACTAATAGATTGAGCAGCAGCTCGTAGACCACCTGAAAAGGAATATTTATTATTCGATCCATATCCTGACATAAGAAGTCCAATAGGAGCAATACTGGAAATAGCGATCCATAAAAAAACGCCTATACTGAGATCGGCTAGAACAAGGCGATAGCCAAAAGGAATTACTAAATAGCTTAGTAGAATTGATATGACCGCTATAGATGGCCCCATACTGAATAAACGAACATCTCCTCTAGATGGGAGAAGATCCTCTTTCAAAAGTAGTTTGGTCCCATCTGCTAGAGCTTGAAGAATTCCCAAGGGGCCGGCATATTCAGGCCCGATACGTTGTTGTATCCCTGCAGATATTTCTCTTTCTAACCACACAATCACGAGTACGCCTATTGTGATTCCCGATACAGGAGTAAAAATAGGGACAAGCAGCCATAAGAGGTCATAGACCTCTTTTAAGGATTCCGATCTGGAAAAAGAATTGATAGCTTGTACTTCTGTCGTGTCAATTATCATTTCAACGATCAACTTCTCCCATAATGATATCTATACTACCTAGTATCGTCATGATATCAGCCAATTTCATTCTTTTAACTAGCTGAGGAAGAATTTGCAAATTGATGAAACCAGGTGGACGAATTTTCCATCTCCAGGGAAAAACACTATTATCCCCTATCAGAAAAATTCCCAATTCTCCCTTTGGGGCTTCTACTCTCACATAAAGTTCTTGTTTCGACAATTCAAAAGTGGGAGAAGGCTTTTTACTAATGAATCGATATTCAAAACCATTCCATTCGGAATCACTTGCTCTATCAAAGCGTCGAACTTCTAAGTTCTCATAGGGCCCCCCCGGAATTCCTTCTAGAGCCTGTTGAATAATTTTTATGGATTCCGTCATTTCATTGATTCGTACTAAATAACGAGCTAATGAGTCTCCTTCTTTTTGCCACTGGACTTCCCAATCGAATTCATCGTAACACTCATAATGATCAACTTTACGAAGATCCCATTGGATTCCGGAAGCTCGTAGCATTGGTCCTGATAAACCCCAATTTATTGCTTCCTCCCCACCAATAATGCCCACCCCTTCAACTCGTTCCAAAAAAATGGGATTTTGCGTAATAAGCTTTTGATATTCAACAATTCCTGTTAAAGAATAATCGCAGAAATCCAAACATTTATCTATCCAGCCATGAGGTAGATCAGCAGCGACTCCCCCGATACGGAAATAATTATGCATCATTCGCATACCTGTGGCAGCTTCGAATAGGTCATATAGCAATTCCCTTTCTCTGAAAATATAGAAGAAGGGAGTCTGTGAACCGATATCTGCCATAAAAGGTCCAAGCCATAATAAATGAGAAGCTATACGACTCAGCTCCAGCATAATTACTCTGATATAGCTGGCTCTTTTGGGTACTTGAATATTTCCTAATTGTTCTGGTGCATTTACCGTTATTGCCTCTGTGAACATAGTAGCTAAATAATCCCAACGTGTTACATAAGGAAGATATTGTATAATTGTTCGGTTTTCCGCAATTTTTTCCATCCCTCTGTGTAAATAACCCAATACGGGTTCGCAGTCAATAACATCTTCACCATCTAGAGTAACGATAAGTCGAAGAACACCATGCATTGATGGGTGGTGAGGACCCATATTAACTATCATGAGGTCTTTTCTTGTAGCCGGTACATTCATATGTTTTCTTCTCCGATCCATTATTCTATGAATTGCCGAAAACGAAATAAATGAGGTTCATCAAAATTCAAGATCTAATAAACCAAAGAATTCAAATAATCTTCAAATTAACGAGTTTTTGGTTCCCGAATATCTAATTGATCAATTAATTTTTTATAACGCACTCTATTTTTCTTTGACAAATAAGCCAGCAGTCGTTGACGTTTTCCCAGAATTTTCCGCAAACCTATCTGAGATAAATAATCTTTTCTGTGCAATTCAAAATGTGAAGTAAGTCTCTGTATCTTATTGGTGAAACTGATTACTTGAAATTCAACAGACCCTTTGTTTTTTTCTTCTTTCGGAATAACTGAGATGAATGAATTTTTGACCATAACCATAAAAATAAAATTTCTCTCTTTTTTTTTTCCACAGATATGGATTTTACCAATCAGGAATAATAATAATGCCAGTTATTTTGATCTGATACACCCAATAATAATAATCTGGATTTATTCATATATTACTTTATTCTATCAAATCAAATCAAAATTAAATTCAAATGAATTGTAAGTACAATTTGTAATTTGATTCGATAGAAGGGCAATTTCTGTACCCACAAAAGAAAATTATTTTGACCTAAGAAGATTCTGCCGAATCATTTCTAGATTCAATCCAATTGAGACGTTATTGAATCGGTATCATGTATTAGAATGTAACACAGCGTGTGTGTACATTCATATACCAGACCCGACACCTGATATATAGGAAATGTACCAACCATCAACTAATTCCGAATCGTGGATACATATGTATCCTTGACATACTGAAACGGCCGCCATTATTGGTATCAAACCAGTAGCGATTCATACAAGCTAAATCCTCTAATCGATAATTGGGCCAAAGAAACAATTTGAATTGAATGAATTTATTTATATCTGTATCAATATGCTTGTCCTCATCCAAAAATTGCCCCCAGTTCCTTACATTGTTGTCATTGAAAAATACCGGATTTCTATCCATAACATTCCTATTTCCGGAATTGAAACAAATTAGAATTCTCAATTCTCTACGACGCCTAGGGGATAGAATATTTTCAGGAACAAGCAAATCATAATGATTTTCGTCTCTATTCACAAGCATCTTTTTATGTTGTACAATGGATCCATTGAAATAATTCTCATCAACATATCTTTTTTCTCGATATCTTCCATTAGTTTGGCATTTATTATTATGGACCAATGAGATACCTATGGTTTGATACATAATAAATTGTCTATCCCATTTTATAGACAGACGTACTGGTTCGAGAATCAATATTCCCTTTTTTATCAATTCTGGAAGAGTTAGATTCGTCTGAATTAACATTACATCCAGGTGCATTTCTCCTCCTTGAATAGAGGATATAGCAATTTCCTTTGCATTTATTAGTCTAAGCAGGAAACAATATACCTTAACATTATTGAAAATTCTGTGATTCAAAGGATCATCCCATCTCAATTGAAAAAGCAAATATTTTTTCAGGAATAACTCTAGTTTTGCTTTCTTGTTACTCTCGGGTTGTCCTTTCTTTTCACGTTTTTGAATGTCTGATTCCGTGTAATCCTTTTCAAAATCTTTTTGTCGTTTTCGTGCGTCTGAGCCAATATTTCCGTGGCCGAGCTGTTCTTTTTCTTCTTGATTTCGATTCTTTAATTCAAGATATTCTTTTTGATTAGATGATATACGAAGATCCTTTTCTTGATTTCCATTAATGTTTTTGTTTTCACTAATGTTTTCATTTCCATTAAAAATGAAAAGAAGTAATTTGATTGGTATAATCCACGGTTTGATCTTATATGCATCATAAAGTGGCACAAATTCTGAGAAGAACCAAGATTTCGTATTTAATATGGGACGATATAGCATTTCTTTATTCATTCCCATCAAAAAAAAGTTTTTTTTTTGATTGGGTGGGTTGATTTCTTGATGAATCGTGAGATAGAAAAGATCTTTCTTATCAATCATTTGATAATAATCAGTCTCGGTCTTAGTCATTTTATTAATGTTGGTCCCGGTATCCGTATCGGTCCAGGACTCAATATCGATATTCTTTCTAAGAAATAAATCGAAAATTTTCCACTCCAAATATTTTCTATCCGTACTTTTACCCGTACCAATAATATACTCTTCTCCTAGATAATCACCAATAGATATATCCCCCAGTACATAAAATGGTTCAATTTTAGGTGTGTTGTAATTATATGGAATCTCTCGGTCCTCGTTTACTTGTAATGAGGATGGATAAATATATGAGTCTTTCCTATCCCCATAATTAATATATTTATATGAAAAAAGATCATATCTGTAGTTTTTTTTTAATTTTTCTTTTTTGCTCGTCAATGAATTCACTTCATAATCATTTTTTTTCTCGTAATGAATGAATTGGGCTTTTTCATATGAATTCTTTTTTGAGTCTTTATTTTGAATCGTACGACGCCGATTGACCCTAGTTCGCCATTTTTGCGGTACTAATTTAGACCACCTAGCCTGAGATAAATTGTATTGATAATGACCCCTTAACCAGTTTTTCCATTCATTCATTCCAGAATTCGGAAGTTTTTTATGCCTTGATTTGGAATCTAATATTCTTCGTGTTCCAAAAAAATTCCTGATTCTATCCTTAAGAATAAGATATGCTTCGCGATATTGAAGTAGAGATCTCAAATGATACTTCTTATTAATAGCTTGGATTTGTGATAATTTGTAAAATACAGATGCTTGTGAAAAGGAATATAAGTCACCAGAAATCTTTGATTTATTATTACTAATATTAGAAAGAGACTTTTTTATAGTCGAAATAAAGTGAATTTTTTTTTGATTTGTTTCATCAATCCCTTCTTTATTTTTTTCATCATTGTGAATGTATTTATCGATAATCTTTTTTGTTGATTCAAGAAAAAGTTGTACATTGACTCTAGAAACATTAACAGTACATAGAAAGATATGTATGTATATTCTTTCGTTGAAAAATGTCAAAAAATAGTGCCATTTGCGTATGAATATGAATCTGTTACTTCTTCTTTTTGATATCTGCCAAATATGTTTCTGCGATTCCGATCTTTTATCACCACAACTTGTATCGTTAGGACTAATATTTATATCCGGAGTTAGAAATATTTTTCTTTTGTCTTTTGCACCCCTTTCTATTTGATTTCTGATTAGGGTTGTTCTATCGGACAGATCTTTCCTTTTTTTTTCTGTCAGTGAATAATTTGCCCAATCCATGAATCTAATTCGAATGGTCGATTCAGGAACAGTTTTAGTACTGCTTATAATTATGGAATCTTTTCCATTTTCATTCGGTTCATATACTTTCTTCAATACAAATAAGAAAATTGGATTTACGTTTGCAAACTCTTTTATTATTCTTTTTAAAAATAGAACCGTTTTGATAATCCATCTTGTTTTTTCTTTTGAGACCTTTATAAACCGTTTTGTTTTTTCTTTGAAAACTCTTAGAACTAGAAAACATTTTTTTTTCACTTTTCTCTTTTTTTTTTCGAATTCATTATAAATAGGTTCAAAAAAGGAAGGTTGTTGTCGGGCAGAACCAAAAGGTAGTTCGGTTTCCCTTCCCCAGATTGTTAAAAAACAAAAATTTTCTGTTTTCCCTTTCTTTTGGATTGGATCTCTATGATGGGATCGTAGTTTGGATTTGCGCCAGGGTTTCAGACAGAAAGGAAATAGGATTTTTATCTGAATACCATCTGTTAACCAGTTTTTCGGAAATTCTGTTTCTGATAATTGAACACCATTATAGGTGCATTTAACATGCATTTCTCTATTCCACTCCTTCAAATCCTCGTACCACTCGGGGAATTGAAATAAGAACATACGGCCGAGGTTTTTAGCTATTATCAATGAAGGCAATATGATGTATTTTCTAAGAATCGATTGGGTTACTAACATAGTACCTCTTATTGCTTGAGCAAATATAATAGTATCCCAAGTTTCTGCTATTGCTATCCTTTCATTCTCGTTTTTTTTATCTGCAATTTTTTTTGCCTTTTCTTTTGCCTCTTCCTCCTCAGAATCCGAAGTTTTGAATTTCGGTCCTGTATCTATCCAATTTCTAAAAATTAGATTCATTGTTCGGGAGATATCAAAAGAAAAAAAAAAAGTTTTGTCTATTCTGTCCAAAAAAAGCAGGGAATGCACATTCGCTTGAAACATTTCCCAAATAACTATTTTACGTCTTTGAGCGCGCATGGATCCTTTTACTATATCCCGACGAAAATCTGATTGTTGCGAGTAACGTACCAAAGCCAACTCTTCTGCTTGATCACTATTAGTACTGGTACTAGTATCAGTATTGGTATTCTGATCCGGATCCGCCTTATCAGTATAAATTACCACACGTTTGGCTTTTCTTGAACGAATCCCATGATTTTCTGTTGATTCTTCCTCATTTTCCTCCTCCCGCTCTTCAAAAGAATTGATCAATTTGTATGATCGTCGAGGAATCTTTTTACCGATTTCTTCTATTCCAATAGATTTATTTTGAATTGTTTGATTATTTGGATCAGTTGTAATTACATCGAATAGAAATTTCAAACATTTTGTTTTATTTTCTGAATCAAATCTTCTTTGTTCGGATATTAAAACAAGCTTTTTAAAATTCAGACTAAAACCGGTTGTTGATTTCCTAGCTAATTCACTGATAGAGGTCAAGAAAGGACCAATGTCTGTCGATAATGATTCTCCATTAAATGTATCCATTTTATGTTCAAGTTTTTGGTAATCAGTAGGAAGCCTATCATGAATCTTATTTATCCAAACCATTCC